GAAAGGTTTAGTCGTACACTTGAACTTGAAAGATAACCTAATAAGGCGAAAGAATGCTTGTATAATGAAAATGGGTTTATATGGATCTTTTGGGGTTGAAAGCACACATCAAAATGACATTGACATAAATTGACAAGATAATATTTCCATTTTTTCATCAGAAGAGGCGTATCCTTTGAGACAAAAATGGATTTTCCTTGATATCTAATATAATGTATGAAAGGATCCTTGAGCAAGCATAGGCTGTCCCCCCAATCCTTAGTAAAGACTTCTACAAAATGTTCTATTTTTCCATAGAAATATATTCGCTCAAGAAAGACCTGATAAAATGTTAATCGGAAATGAAAGGATTGCTTACAAAGAAAAAAGAAAACGGACTCGTATTCATATACATGAGAATTATATAAGAACAAGAAGAATCTTTGATTCTTTTTTACAAAAAAGGAAATAGATTTCTTTGGAATAATAAGACTGTTCAAATTCCAATACTCGTGAAGAAAGAGTCGTAATAAATGCAAAGAGGAGGGATCTTTCACCCAATAGCGAAGGATTTGAACCAATTTTTCTAGATGGATGGGGTACGGTATTAGTCCCTCTGACAGATAATTTAAATGTGGAAATTTGCCCTCTAAAAAAGGAAATATTGAATGAATTGATCGTAAATTATGAGATTTTACTATTTCTGATCTTTCTAAAGAGGATACTAATCGTAAGGAAAATGGAATTTCCACAATAACTGCAAACCCCTCCGATATCATTTGAAAATACAAATTTTTGTTATACCTAAAAAATGTATTTTGGTTAGAATCATTAGCAGAAATAATCAAATGATTCTGTTGATACATTCGAGTAATTAAACGTTTTACGATTAGTAAACTATATTTATTGTCATAACTTACATTTTCTAACAAAATAGATCTATTTAAGTCACGATCATGAGCAAATGTATAAATATACTCCCGAAAGATAAGTGGGTATAGGAAGTCATTTTTTCGAGATCTATCTATTTCTAAATTTCTTTGAGATTTCTCTATTTTCATTTTTAATTCGATTTGATTGAAGCAAAGATAGGGAGTTTATTGGGTTATTAAATGATACATAGTGCGATACCATAAAAACAAAATAGTATAATATAAAAAGAATAGATACCTCGGAAATAGTTAAACTCACCAACGGACCCTCTATCCTCTCTTTTTTCCATCTAATTGGTTTATGTTCATTTCTAATTGGTTTATGTTCATTTTATAGGGTAATAGGTGACTAGAAATCCTTTAATTTTTCAAGTCAATCACTCTTTTTTGATTTTGGAAAAAAAAATTGCTTTATCAATATACTTTTTCTTCTACACATTCAACTCCCCTTCATAGTGGAGAATAGCTAATAGTTAGGACTCATTAAAAAAATCGTAAATCCACTCAAGAAAAAGCTTTTCCCGCACTAGGCACTAATCTATTTTTAACATCTAATTAGATCGGAAAATCATTCAAATTAAGAACGGGAGCTCGTTGCTTTTTTATTTCCCTATAATTGGAGCCGCGGAGCTCTGTCCATTTATTAACTCGACCCAACCCCAACTTTGAATTTGAATTCATTTGTTTTTATGTTACGCACCAAGAATTCAAACAAGGTTTGTTTGGAGCCGATCCGGTAAGAATCAAATATTCTCAGAATTCTCCATTGATACGACATGCTGTTTTTTCCATTCATTCCTTTCAGGATCAGTCGTGGTCTTACAAATAATACCGATGGTATGGACGAATCCCTTTCTTCGTACAAATGTGTAAAAGCTGTTAGCCGCACTTAAAAGCCGAGTACTCTACCATTGAGTTAGCAACCCAAATACAAATAATTAGGTTATGTAGATAGAATCGGAATCAAAAATCAAAATAAATCAAAGAGAATAAATAAAGAGATTGAATCATACGACACAATCAAAACATTAAACTAACAAGAAATGAAATAGAAAAATTTCTAATGGATTCGGATAAAAAAATAGATAAAGTTTAATAAAGTCAAAATTTATAGATTATCTCTTGTCTCTTATGCTATCTATTCTTATATTTAATATTTAAAATTGAAAATAATTTCAAAAATGGAAATATTCATTTTTATACATTTTTCTAATATAACAATACATTCAATACATTTCCATTTTTTTTTTACAATCAAAAAAAAGACTTTTGTATCACAGCAAATCCAATAAACCTATCATTTCATTTGAATGAAGAAAAAAAAAAAACCAAACCACTGGAATAGATATAAATAAATTGGAATAGATATAAATAAATCTACAGATAAGATCTAATTACCCAGATCGGATTATATTTATTTGATACACTGTTGTCAATATGAATGTAAATCTGTTAATAAAAAAATACACAATGAAGAAAACAAAAGAATTAATTCAAATTAACCCCATATTTTATTGATATTTTATTGAATCATATAAATATTTTTTGATTTCCAATACGAATATTAGCAAACCAATAAGATAAGACGAAGATAAGATAAGACGAAGAAATAAGTAGTTCTCTTCGAATCTTCATCTTCAAGCGACTCGATAGGAACGAGTCGTGAATCCCACACTTCTTCAAGTACCAAGGACTCATAAAAAATCATTTAATTAAAAAATAACTTATCTCGATATCATTATTTGAATAACGTTTTATAGTACGGACTCCGTTTTATCATCATAAAAGAGATAAATCCCATATTCAGATTCAGATTAAACCATCAATGATTTAAAATAAAACAAATGAATAGGTCGAAAAAGAAATGTGTAACATATGTATTTTCTTTGTTTGTTAATGAGATTCGAACAGACATTGAAAATGATCATGGGGTGTGGGATAATGAATGAGAAATCAAATTCAAATAAAGAATGATTCCATCTTATTGGATGCTAGACTCTCTTTTTATAGGTACAAAGCCAAAGAGGTTCGTTCAGATGAATTCATTGTTTCCTTTTTTTTTACCCTAAACCAGCCCGAGGATAAAGATATAATGAAAAACCCGTCTTACTTTTGTTGTTCAAAAAAACAATCTTTATTTTGATATATATATAATTTTGATATAGAAAATAAATATGCTCTGGGACGGAAGGATTCGAACCTCCGAATGGCGGGACCAAAACCCGTTGCCTTACCGCTTGGCCACGCCCCATTTCTATTTTTATTCAAAAACTAATAAAACTAATATTGGTATTGGTTCTTTGTCAATTCTCGTCCCCCAAAATATCTATGAACTGGATTAGCTTGTTGTTCGTATTTTGATATGTGTAGATATAGAATTAAACTGAATTTATTGATCATAATATAGAATTCCATTAAGATATTGTATGAAAATATGATTTCTTTTATTCTTTTTTTAGCTGATAATTGAAGGATTTTTGATTGGCTGAGTTTAAAGTTTTTTGTCTACCTTAACTCTATTTTATATTAATATTAATAATATTAATTTATATCCATTTTTATATGAATATTAATAACTCAGTCAAAATACAATTATCTTCAAGAACAAAATGTTTGTTATGCTTAATATTTTAAATGTGATTTGTATCTGTCTTAATTTTGCCCTTTATTCAAGCAGTTTTTTCTTCACAAAATTGCCTGAAGCCTACGCTTTTTTGAATCCAATCGTAGATGTTATGCCAGTAATCCCTCTGTTCTTTTTTCTATTAGCCTTTGTTTGGCAAGCTGCTGTAAGTTTTCGATGAGATTTTGAATACTGTCCTAGAATAATTCATGATTTATTCAAGATAAAAAATTCTAATAATTGATAAGATCAGATAAGTCTTATAGTATAGGCCCTTGATTCAAACATTGAAGTTATTGTATAAACGTGAAAAATATAGATTACCTACCCCATGCTCCTCTTTTTTCCATTCTATTAAAAGAAACCTATTCGGTTAGAGCCCCCCGAAATATCTAATTTTCGGTATGAAAGAAAATTTTTGGCACGAAAGACTCAACTCTTATTACAAATGAATTTAGAAAAATGCTTTTCTATTTCGAAAAATTTCTAGAAACCACTTCATTTCTTGGTGTCAAAATAGGATATATGGTATAAAAATAGAGAATCTATTTTCTTTTTTTCCAAACAAAAAAAAAAGATCTTGGAGATTGTCTAATGCTTACTCTCAAACTCTTTGTTTACACAGTAGTAATATTCTTTGTTTCCCTTTTCATCTTTGGATTTTTATCTAATGATCCAGGGCGTAATCCTGGACGTGAAGAATAAAAAAAAAAAATAAGGCTTTTTCCTTACTTGATTTTTATTTTTATTAAATGTTCTTAGAATTTTATCTATTCTACATCTTTAACTATTAGAAAATAAATAAAGAAAAAGACTTGAAAAAAAAATACCAAGTCATCAACGGAACCGGAAAGAGAGGGATTCGAACCCTCGGTACGAATAACTCGTACAACGGATTAGCAATCCGACGCTTTAGTCCACTCAGCCATCTCTCCCAATTGAGAAAAGATAATTCCTATGTTACATTACACAACAATACACAACAAGTAGGGCTTGAAAAAAAAAGTCCTTCTTCTATACTTTCTTTTTTTTTTACCTTTTTTATTACTTTAATATTAATATTACTATATTATTATTATATTACTCTTAATATATTAGTATTCTAATTAGTATTATTTAGTATTATAGTAATTTACTATTTAATTACTATTAATTAATTAATTACTATATTATTAATATTATATTAATAATATATTATTCTATTAATTATTATAATTATTAATATTTGAATTTTAATAGAATATTAAAATTCAAATATTAGAAATTAGAATTCTATATTTTTTTTTTAATCTATTCTTTATTTTTATTTTTCATTTCGTCCGAAAAGTCTTTTTTTATTTCCGCGTCCTGGCCCGTGTCACGGGCCATTTTTTCTTTTTTGTTGCAACAAATTAGATAAGATAAAAAAAGTTATTTTATTTGATATTTGATTCAAAAATACTTGTTATTGAAAGAACAGGACTTTT